TCTAACCTTATATCCGTAACTATATATATATAATATAGAATATAGAATATAGAATAGATACATAAATAGATACATAAAGGATATGTTATTAGCATTGGAAAATTGGAAAAAGGTCCCCCGGGGTTATCGTGTCTATCCACGAATTTCAATCTAGGATTCATACTGTAAGACTTATCTGATCTTATCAATTGTTAGAATTTTTTTTTAGTACATTAACATTATTAAATTAAAGACCTCATCGAAAACTTAGAGCAGCTTGCCAAACAAATGCTAAGAGAAAAAAGAATACAGGTATGACTGGCATAACATCTACGATTGGATTTAAAAAAGCGTAGGCCTCGGGCAATTTTGAAAAGAAAAAAAGATTCGAATAAAGAATAAAATTAAGACAGATCAAACTAAAGATATTAAATATAACAACCATTTTTTCGTGAAGATAATTGAATTTTTATTGAGTTTTTAATCTAAAAAAAAAGACTAAAGTAGACAATCAAATTCTTTTTTTTTATTTACCCAATCAAAAAAACTTCTATTCTCAAAGGATAAGAGAATAGAAGAAATTAGACTTTCACATAATATTTTAATTCAATTATATGGAATGATCAATGAATTGGGTTTTATTCGATATTTAGACATGTTAAAATTTGAGCAACAATTTAATCAATTTATTAAAAATAAAAAATAAAATTTTGACCAGAATTGAGAAGTAATCAATACCAATATTAGTTTGATTAGTGTTGAATAGAAATCGAATTGGGGCGTAGTCAAGTGGTAAGGCAACGGGTTTTGGTCCCGCTATTCGGAGGTTCGATCCCTTCCGTCCCAGAACATACCTGTTTTATCAGAATAAACGTTTTTTTGAACGAATCCTAATTATTTTCTATTCCATATCCATAATATAATGTAGATACGTGTGTATGTGTGTGTATGTGTAAAAGAAAGAGCATATTGATAAAACCTACCTTTTTACAAAATCAAAAGAGCGATTGCGTTGAAAAAATAAAAGATTTTGAATCATCTTGTTATCGTATAATGTTATGAATATAAACCGATTGGGTGGAAAAACAGAGGATCTAGTCCGTTTATCACGAGGTATCTATCTTTTTCTTACTATTTTAGTATTATTATAAAATAAAATAAGAATCTGATTATGAATAATAATAAAACAAACATTTTGTTTTAACTGTATCGCACTATGTATTATGTATTATTTGATAACCCAAAGAATATTTTACTTTGGTTCAAATAAACTTTCAAATAAAAATGGAAGAATTCAAAAAAAATTTAGACCGAGAGCGAACTCGTAAACAGGACTTTTATTTTTTATATCCACTTTTTTTCCAGGAGTATATTTATGCACTTCCTCATAATCGTAGTTTCAATCGATCAAGTTTGTTCGAAAATGTAAGTTATGACAAAAAGGTTAGGTTACTAATTGTGAAACGATTAATTACTCGAATGTATCACCAGAATTCTTTTCTTATTTCTACTTATGATTATAACCAAAATGCTTTTTTTGGGCACAACAAACATTTTTATTTGCAAATCATATCGGGTAAGTTAGCGGTTATTGTGGAAATTAACCTTTTTCTAGGCTTAGTATCTTCTCTTGAAGATAATAAAATAGACGAATCTAAAAATTTACGATCAATTCATTCCATATTTCCCTTTTTAGAAGATAAATTCTCCCGTTTAAATTATGTGTCAAATATACTAATACCTTATCCTGTTCATCTTGAAATATTGGTTTTAATTCTTCGTTGTTGGGTGAAAGATTCTTCTTCTTTACATTTTTTACGATTCGTTTTCCACGAGAATCGTAATTGGAACCATTTTTTTTTCCAAAATAAATATATTTCCACCCTTCCAAAAAGAAATCAGAAATTATTTTTATTCTTATATAATTCTCATGTCTGTGAATACGAATCCATTTTTGTTTTTTTACGTAACCAATCCTATCATTTACGATCAACATTTTTTGGAACCTTTTTTGAGCGAACTATTTTCTATGGAAAAATAAAAAAAGAGTATCTTGTAAATGTCTTAACTAAAGATTTTCAAGCCATATCATGTATGTTCAAAGATATTTGTATGCATTATGTTAGGTATCAAGGAAAATCTATTCTGGCTTCAAAATGGACGTTTTTTAGTCTGAATAAATGGAACTATTACCTTGCTCTCTTTTGGAAATGTCGTTTTTATGTGTGGTATCAATATAAATCAGAAAGGATAAAAACATTATCCAAGCATTTCCTTGACTTTCTAGGTTATCTTTCAAGTGCAAATATACGATTCAACCCTTCGTTGGGACGAAGTCAAATGATAGAAAATTCATTTATAATAAATAATAATATTATTAAGACATTTGATACCACAGTTCCAATTATACCTTTGGTTGGACCATTGGTTAAAGCGAAAGTTGGTGACGTCTTAGGTCACCCCATTAGTAAGTTGATCTCGGCCGATTTATCAGATTATGATATTATTGACTTATTTTGGC